TTACGTTGTCGGAACAAAAATATTGCATGTATCAATATGGATGGAAATAGTTAGTACATGAAATAGCGATTTGCTAGATATATAAATAGATATATAAGATATAACTAATAAAACGGATCTTGTGTTCTGGAATTGGAATCAAAGAAAGATATTTAAAATGGCTCGTATGTTGTGACTTGGAATAAATGTTTCTCGGTAAAGGAAGGGAATAGTAATTTATTCATTCCTAATTTATTCCTATAGAACGTCTAGGAACAAGAAAATTAAATCGGATATATCGACAGATTCCCGCGTAGTCCAAAGAAAAAAAAGATCCAATTTCATCTCTATCGAATTTTAATATCAGAATAGTGGATATAATTATGATGCAATGGGTTAGGTCCACTTACTTTTTATTTTGTTGATTTCTAATCGATTTAATTGGAATAATGGAAAATAGGAAAGGAATAGTAATATTTGAAGATTTAACGAGACGACTTATCCTTCCATTCATTATAATAAATAATATTTATAATAATTATATTTTTTATTTAATAATAAATAATATATTTTTTATTTAATAATATATTTAATTTATTAAAATTTAATAATATATTTAATTTATTAAAATAGCAAATTTATAACCATACTATAATTAATTATAATGTTATAATTTTGATTATATATTAAAATATTAAATTATACGGTTTGTTACTTTTTTTTTTATTACTTTATTACAAAGATCAACAATATCTTTATTCGCACTTCAAATATGAATACTACTGCCGAAGTTTTATGATTTATGAAAAAAGCAAAGCCCCTTATCGGATTTGAACCGATGACTTACGCCTTACCATGGCGTTACTCTACCACTGAGTTAAAAGGGCTTGTTTGATCCAATTCCTGAATAAAGACACTATGAGTTTAGTATATATACTTATTATAATAGATGTACATAGATATATCTTATAATAAGTATAAGGGTTCATTCAGGAATGAAAAATTTTCTTTATCCAGTAAAAGTAAATTAAATAATTTAATAAAATTTAATATAGAGTATATAATATAGGTAAAATAAAACGGTTTATTGATATTGGATTTGATAAATATCAATACAATGAATTGTTTCAAGACTATCCTAATTGACATCATAACTAAATTCATTTGAGTGATACATGTATCCACTAATTTAACATAGATCCAAGATATTTCATTGAATCATTGATAAAGAGATTCGGATAAAGAGATTCGGCGTGGCCTTTGAACCAAACTTTTATCGAAAAAATTTGTATAGAAAGAATCGTGAAAGACGGAAAGATCCTTCGTATCGAGTCATACCATTCCATTATATTGACAATTTTAAAAAACTATTCATACTATGAACATAGTATGATGGCGGTCGTGCAAGTCTGCCCCCATCGTCTAGCGGTTCAGGACATCTCTCTTTCAAGGAGGCAGCGGGGATTCGACTTCCCCTGGGGGTAGGGTACTACGAAAGGAAGTTGATCGTGGATTATCAATAAGCCTGGAATTGATTCTTCCTGGGTCGATGCCCGAGCGGTTAATGGGGACGGACTGTAAATTCGTTGGCAATATGTCTACGCTGGTTCAAATCCAGCTCGGCCCAATAATTTGCCGATCCGCCATGAAATGATATAACCCATTTGTTGCTCTCCAGAAATGCCCGATCCCCAATCCCAATACGGAAGAAATCCATTTTATGATATATCTATACCACTATTTATTTACTCTCTTTTTACAAGAAATTCTGATCTTGCTAATGATCTAGATTCATATCAGGATCCGTAACTATAAAGTAAAGTTTAAGGAAAAGAGTAAATAAAAAAAAACTTTTTTGATTGAACGAGTGATTATCCAATTGATTTGGCAATACCGAAAGGATTACTAGTAATACCGGCTGCTCTCACTAAAGTACATATACATATGGGTATCGATATATCACACTCGCAGCTCTGTTACAACACGCCAATTCTAATCGAAATTGAAAGGGTTAGAATGAAATCATAAAAATATGTATACTTTATTTTATTATGGTATTTACTTGGGATTGTAGTTCAATTGGTCAGAGCACCGCCCTGTCAAGGCGGAAGCTGCGGGTTCGAGCCCCGTCAGTCCCGACGAATCCAAATCCAATAAAAAAACTATATCAATTCATCTCTCTATTTTTTGTGAAAAGAAGTCCAAATAACATAATTTCATTCCCAACAGCGATCCCTCTTCTTTTTTTCTTTTTCGTTTCACATTTATCATCAACCAAATGGGGGAATTTCCATTTCTTCGACTAGTACCGATTCGATTGATGGGAGAGAGGCATATGTGGATTAGTACAATTATTATATTATTAGCATCAGATTCAGGATTCCACGGTATACCGTACTGTACTGGGTCTGGCTTTTTCAATTACTCCCGATCTGTGAAATATGAAATAGAGTAGAGTATTGTATGTTTCCCGGGAGTACATACATAAATGGAATTTGTACAATATAAAATAAATTGAACATAGTTACTGTGTATAGAATAGTATAGAATACTTTTTATTTTAAGATTAAAATAAAAGTATATCCTTTTCGGGCCCTATTTTGTGTAACCTCAATTTCAAATTTTACTAATTTGAAATAATCTATCTCATTCAAATTTCGCATTGAGCTTTTGATATATGTGTCCCATTACTAATCCAATGAAAGAGGATATTCAAAAAATAAAGATCAAACAAGGATCACTTTTTTATTAGCGAGGTAATGCATTTTTTTTTTTTTATTTAATTTTATAAGGGTTTTTCCTTGAAAGAACAAACTTTTTTAATTTATATAATTTATATATAAATATATAAAAAAAAAATAGTTAATTTGATGGAATATTCGATTTTTTTATACCGGAATTTGTACTCGTCTTTATCATACTTCTTTTGTTTTCCAAGAAGATTGGATCATTAAAAAAAGGAGTTTATAACTTAGCTCCTTCCTTTTTTTTTCATTGAGCTTCTATTGTTTGTTGGGGTTTGTTTAGAACCAATGGTAAGTGGAAAGGCGGTTAGATGATACTTCATCAGATGATTGTACAAAGAGGGCGGTAGGTTATAGAAAAGAAAGAATGGAAAAGAATGATAAATAAATAAAGGAATTATTGATTGTATCGGGAATCCAATTTTGAGTTCAGTATGGATAAAAGATCGTCCTATGTTATACTATTCAATTCTTGACGATGAATCGATTTGATAGCTCCGATATTGTTATTCATGATATTGATCCGATTCGATATCATCGAGATGTAATGCATCCCATTGAATTTACAGGCGAAAGATTTATTATCTCTATGGGATTAACTCCCGAGTTATTGCGAATTAAAGAAAAATTAAACAATGAGATTATGGAAGTAAATATTCTCGCATTTATTGCTACTGCACTGTTTATTCTAGTTCCTACTGCTTTTTTACTTATAATATACGTAAAAACAGTCAGCCAAGGTGATTAATTTGAATTAAACTTGATTTTTTATTTCTTATCAATAATTGCAGAGAAGAAAAGGATAAAAATTTCGCGTCTTAAATGAAATGGGCAGACTAGAATCAGTCGTATTCTATGAGATACGATAGTATGGTAGAAAGAAATATCTGAATCTTTCTACCATACTATCTAGTATTGTTATTGTAGTGTATAAAGTTGTATTGTAATGCGGGTTAATTTAATATAGATTAATATAGATCAATCTACAATAGTATCATCATATTCCTTTTCTATATATATAGAAATCGATTTAATTACGTATATATAATATATATATAGTGATAATGTATATTATGTATATTATATAGTATCCCAATTCTATTTGTTTGCTTTATCTATTTGTATTTAATTTGTGTTGATTTTGTATTTAATTTGTGTTGATTTTGTATTTAATTTGTGTTGATTTCAATTAAATTAATTTGAAATAATCGAAAGCGACTTTTACGATTAGAATTCCTAGATTTCTGATTATTTTCAATATGAATCCCGATCGAAAGAATCAATGACTTCTTCGTCGGAATGCTAACTAAAAGAATCTAGCATTCCGACGAAGAAGTCATTGATTGAGGAGTTGACAAATGATCCATGGGAACTTCTTCGGATTTCGAAAAGGATTAGTAAAACCCGTCAACTTTTAACGTTTGAACCATGATATGAAATGGGTTCAATAAAACAAGCAAAACATAAATAAAATTTCTAAAATAGTAAAACTAAAACAAGCGGCGCAATATGTGACTCGCCCAAGACAATATTTTAGGATGTGCAGTATCTCGTTGGACAACTACTATGTTGTTTCCCAATGTGTATCCACGTAATGGAATAACCGAATTATTTTCTCTTTGATCTTTGAACAGTAAAGAGGTAAACAAAATAAAAAAAAAAAAAGTTCCGTTCTTCCTCATGGTCCATATCTAACTTTGGTAAGAGTCAGTTCATCGAAATAGAAAATTTATGAAGAATTCAGTTGGAATAAATTTCCTACCATTTGTATTCCTTTTACTTTTTTTACTTTCAAAATACGAACACGGAAATAATTGAAATATTTCTTTGATTGAAAGAGTATTCTTCATATATATTTATTATTCATAGAATACATTACTCAACTAAAATCCAAGAGAATTTCGAAATGAAGATATTTTTCATTTCTATTTCAATTTAAAAATAAAATTTTAAATTGAAATAGTGAAATTTTAAATAAAAAAAACTTTGCCGAACGATCTATAAAAAAAAAGTGATACTGTTTAGTTCCTAAACTCAATTAGTAGTACTTCTAGAGTCCACTCCTTCCCCATACTACTAGTGAAAGGGAAAACGTAAAGACTACCATTAAAGCAGCCCAAGCGAGATTTACTATATCCATGTGAATTATGTCCTCTATCTCTATGAAGGAATTATTCAATTATTGTTCACTAATAAATAATAGGGGAATCACTGGCGCAGAGTCAAAAAGTTATTCTGACCCAACACCGTTGATGAAACAATTCAATAAATCCAATT